ATTGAATTAACTGAACAAGCAGATACAAAAGGAATTCAAGTACAAATTGCAGGTCGTATTGACGGAAAAGAAATTGCACGTGTCGAATGGATTCGAGAAGGTAGGGTTCCCCTACAAACTATTCGAGCTAAAATTGATTATTGTTCCTATACAGTTCGAACTATCTATGGTGTATTAGGTATCAAAATTTGGATATTTATAGACGAGGAATAATAAAGACAAGGGATAATAAACCTTTCTTTTTAATTTATTTTTAACATAAAAAAAAAAGAGAAACCCCTTCATTCTTTTGCTCAAAACTATCAATTAATTATTAATTCTATAAGGTTGAATAAAAATTCGATTGACACTTATTTTAAGAAAATTGCTATGCTTAGTGTGTGACTCGTTGGTTTTTTAGGGTTAGGATTAAAAAAGACCAGCCCAACACCATAGTATGAACTAATAACTAACCATAGAACTAATAACCAACTCATTACTTCGCATTATCTCAATCTAAAGAACCAGTCAAGATATGATATATTGGTCATATCTTTGTAGCAACTGAAATTTTGTGTTTCTGCAAAAAAATAAATCTGATTTTTAAGCTGTAAAGCAAAATAGAAAAACAAAATAGAGAAGAAAGATGTAGATATAAATGGAAGGATGAGAGAAAGAGAGAAAAAAAATATCAATGATAATGATATAGAATTCCAATATGTAATATGTAAGGTCTATAAGTCATCTCATAAAAGGCAGTGTAATAAAGCATTAATACTGATTCTTCCATAACATAATTAAATGACTCTTCTTATAAATTTAGAAATTATAGAACAAAACAAAAAAATCAAGAGCTTCGAGCCAATAAAGACTAAGAAGATTGACTCAAGAACAAATTTCATTATGAGCTCCGTTGTATAATTTGGACCTAAGCATTAAGTAAGAAGCGATGGGAACGATGGAAGCTGTGAATGCAAAAGATTTTAGTGAAAAAGGAATCTTAATGATTCACTGGTCGGGATGGCGAAATGAACCGGAGATCAATTCATCTATTGTAAGAAGTCAGGAGACAAGCCGAAAATTGAAATAGAAGAGTAAATATTCGCCCGCGAAAACTTTGTTTTTTTGAATTGATAAATTTGGACGATAAAAAGAAAAACAAAAAAATTTGTTCTATTTATATTTCAAAATAACAATTTAAAATAACAATATGATTTCGAAAATAGAAACTAAAATCTTTAATTGTCTATTTAAACAAGATCTATAGATTACTAATAGATTAGATTAGATGAAATCTCAAAAAATTCCACGATTCTATTTAAATACATGTATATCTTAATGTATATCTTAATTTGTTAATTATTTAATTTAATTAATTAAGTTAACTAATTAAGATTCGAAATCTTTTTTGTTTTTTAATTCTTTTATTCGCGAGGAGCCGGATGAGAAGAAACTCTCACGTCCGGTTCTGCAGTAGAGATGGAATTCATAACCAACCATCAACTATAACCCTAAAAGAACCAGATTCCGTAAACAACATAGAGGAAGAATGAAGGGAATATCGTATCGAGGGAATCGTATTTGTTTCGGTAAATATGCTCTTCAGGCACTCGAACCCGCTTGGATCACATCTAGACAAATAGAAGCCGGTCGACGGGCAATGACACGAAATGCACGTCGTGGTGGAAAACTATGGGTACGTATATTTCCAGACAAACCAGTTACACTAAGGCCCGCAGAAACACGTATGGGTTCGGGGAAAGGATCCCCGGAATATTGGGTAGCTGTTGTTAAACCAGGTCGAATACTTTATGAAATGGGCGGAGTAACAGAAAATATAGCTAGAAGGGCTATTTCAATAGCAGCATCCAAAATGCCTATACGGACTCAATTCATTATTTCGGAATAAAGGAAAAAAAGTTAGAACTAACAGAAATGAGTCTTAAAAAAAAATCAAATTGCTTATTTCTTTATTTTTTTTTCTTTTTAGACAAATAATATTTCTTTTTTTATCCTTTGCATTAAAAGAACAAATTACAAAATGATATGATTCAACCTCAGACCCATTTAAATGTAGCAGATAACAGCGGGGCTCGAGAACTGATGTGTATTCGAATCATAGGAGCTAGCAATCGTCGATATGCTCATATTGGTGACGTTATTGTTGCTGTGATCAAAGAAGCAGTACCAAATATGCCCCTAGAAAAATCAGAAGTGGTCAGAGCTGTAATTGTGCGTACCTGTAAAGAATTCAAACGTGATAACGGTATGATAATCCGATATGATGACAATGCTGCAGTTGTTATTGATCAAGAAGGAAATCCAAAAGGAACGCGAATTTTTGGCGCGATCGCCCGGGAATTAAGACAATTTAATTTTACTAAAATAGTTTCATTAGCTCCCGAAGTATTATAATATTATAAAAGGGGGTCGCGCTATTTTATAGTGGAATAGTTGAAAGAAATGGATTGAAAAATAGATTGTATCTCACGCATATACCTTTAATTACTCAAATTCATAA